TTAATTCCAAATTCTGTAAAGATGAATAAATAGGCCTATATAAAAAGGACGATATAAATATTCCGAAATAGGCTATACTGACCGAAAAAATTGAATTTTTCACAAATTCATACCAATCGAAAGAATTGTTCGAATTTGTATGTAAAAGATTTATCGATGGAGTTAACCATTTCGATAATATATCCAAATCCATTCTTCCTTGATCGAAGGGTATTCCTATGGATCCAACGAAAAAAGTAAATAGGACCAATACAAGTAGAGGAAATAGCATATTATTGTCCGATTCATGAGGATACGAGAAAGTTTCTTTATTGTCAAAATGAGTAATAGTAATAAAGGGTCGCGTCATATTTCTTACATTTCCATCCATTGGATATGTATTCTTCGAAAAAAAAGAATCCCCTTCATTATTATTTATTGTTGATAAACAATAATTTTTTTTAATCGTTTTTGATCCTTCTTTACCCCATAGACATATTGAATAGAACGAGCTGGTTTTTTTACCACTGTAATTTTTTAAATTAACGTTTAAATGTCCTTCAAAGGTAAGTAAATATGTTCGAAACATATAAAATGCAGTTAATCCTGCTGTGGAACAGGCTATTATCGCGAAAATCGGTGAATACAACCAACTATCATTAATAATTTCGTCTTTTGACCAAAAACAAGCAAGAGGTGGAATACCACAAAGAGAAAGTGTACCTAAAAAAAAAGCAGTTTTTGTAATTGGCACATATTTTTTTAACCCCCCCATAAGAATCATGTTCTGACTTTTATCGGGAGAATATCCAACAATGGATTCCATTGAATGAATAATTGATCCGGATCCTAAAAACAATAACGCTTTCGAATAGGCATGAGTGATCAAATGAAATAAAGCAGCTCGATAAGACCCCATACCTAGAGCTAACATAATATAACCCAATTGAGACATTGTAGAATAAGCTAAACTTCTCTTAATGTCTTTTTGAGTAAGAGCCAAAGTAGCTCCTAATAGTATTGTTATTATACCTATCAAAGAAATTATATTCATTATGTAAGGTATGACTGTGAAAAGAGGAAGAAGCCGAGCTACAAGAAAAATTCCCGCTGCGACCATAGTAGCAGCATGTATAAGGGCTGAAATGGGAGTAGGCCCTTCCATTGCATCAGGTAACCATACATGAAGGGGGAATTGAGCAGATTTAGCGACTGCACCGACGAATAATAGGGAGGCACACAAAATAACAAATAAAGAATTAACCTGATTATTATAAATCAAGTTATTGAATATTTCGAATAAATCCCTAAATTCGAAACTACCCGTTATCCAATAAAAACCTAAGATTCCTAATAATAAACCAAAATCTCCTACACGATTAGTTACAAACGCCTTTTGACAAGCATTTGCCGCAATTGGTCGTGTGAACCAAAAACCTATTAATAGATATGAGCACACTCCAACTAATTCCCAAAAAATATGAATTTGTATCAAATTGGAACTAGTAACTAATCCCAACATAGAAATATTGGAAAAACTCATATAAGCAAAAAATCTCAAATAGCCTTGATCATGAGACATATAATTGTCACTATAAATAAGAACCAGAATTCCAACAGTAGTGATTAATATTAACATAATAGAAGTAAGTGAATCGATCAAGAGGCCAAACTCGAAAGAAAAATCGTTATTGATGGTCCAAGAACATACATATTGATATATGGAACTTCCATTTATTTGTTGAATAGACAGATTGAACGAAAAAATCATAACTATACTTAGCAATAAAACACTAGGAAAAGCCCACATACGACGAACATTTTTTGTTGCCGTCGGAAAAAAAATAAGTGCCACTCCTATTAACATAGGAACTGGAAGTAGAGCGAAAGGTATGATCAATGTATATTGATATGTATGTTCCATAATAAAATAAAACTTTTTAATTCTTAATTAATTGTTTCCAATTCACCAGCTCTTATCTCTTTCGAAAGGAGTAAATAAAAAAAAAATTCCTGTAAAAAAATAACATATCACATCCTTTTTTTCTTTTTTGTCCCTATTGATACTCTATGCGATATACGCGTATCTACATTTTTTTTATATTATTTTATGAAATCCATGGAACAACTATATAGATAATGAATAGAAAGAACGATTAATACATGTATTTCACATCCAACTATAGCAATGAGTAACTTCTCAATTTTTGAATGGCGGTTCCAAAAAAACGTATTTCTATGTCAAAAAAGCGTATTCGTAAAAATATTTGGAAAAGGAGGGGATATTGGGCAGCCGTAAAAGCTTTTTCGTTAGCGAAATCTCTTTCTACCGGGAATTCAAAAAGTTTTTTTGTGCGACAAAGACAAATAACAAAACAAATAAGTAATCAAGCGTTAGAATAATATGAATTGATCTGATGAATTGTCTAATGCAATTTATAATATAAAATGAATTATAATATAAGATGAATGAGTTACATTAACTAATTTTTTAACTAACCAATATGAAATGGGACTCGCT